TAGAATTTTTTCATCTTTTTCTATTTATAAAGAAGATGAAAAAAATACAAGAGATTTAAAATGAAAACTTATTCTTAGGTAAATCAATTGCGAAATGCTTCCGTAAAGTATCCAATATCTCTTTTACATCTTCTATGCAAAAATATTCAATTCTCATAAGATCTTCTTGACTGTTACTCAAAAGGTCCAATAATGTATGTATATTGGACCTTTTGAGACAATTATAAGTTCTGGAAGGCAATTCTAATTGGTCAATAAAAATACATTTCAATGGAATTTCTTTTTTCTTTTTCTTTAGATTAGTTAATCTATTTTGAAAGGTAAAAGAAGGTAGAGTAAACTTTTTTTTATTTTCCTCGAAAATAATGTCCTCTTCCTCTCCATGTAGAAAAGGAATAAATAAATCAATCAAATTACGAGAAGCTTCGTAAAGTGCTTCCTTAGGAGTTAAACTTCCATTTGTCCATATTTCTAGAAAAAGTATCTCTTGTTTTTCATTTCCGTTACCGTAAGAATGAATACTATGATTCGCATTTCGAACAGGCATGAATACAGCATCTATAGGATAACTTCCATCTTGAGAATTATTTGTGGATTTCATACGATATCCACGATCTTTCTTGATTTGTAATCCAATACACAAATCAATAGGTTCCGTCAGGTTAGCTATATGCTGTGTTGTGTCAACTATTACCACCGAAGGTGGTAAAATGATATCTTGAGCGGTTACGTATCTTGGACCCCTAACGCAAATGGATGCGTCTCTAACTCCATACAGATTACTTCTCAATACAATTTCTTTCAAATTTGTTAAAATTTCATGTACTGATTCTTCAATACCAACTATCGTAGAATATTCATGCGGTACCTTCTCAGATTTTGCACTTGTAATACATGTTCCTTCGATTTCTCCAAGTAAAGCCCTTCGCATGGCGATACCTATGGTATCGGCTTGACCTTTCATAAGCGGAGACAGAACAAAACGACCATAATAAAGGCGCTTGCTGTCTACTCTTGATTCAACACACTTCCACTGTAGTGTTCGAGTGGATTCTGCTATTTCCTCTCGAACCATACTAATATTCTAATTTGATCAAATTATGGAATCATTTATTTCTCTTGAAATCTGTTTCATTCTTATTTCTACACACGTCTTTTTTTAGGAGGTCGACATCCATTATGTGGCATAGGTGTTACGTCACGTACGAAACTTAATAGTATACCACTTCTACGAATAGCCCGTAATGCTGCATCTCTTCCGAGACCAGGACCTTTTATCATAACTTCTGCTCGTTGCATACCCTGATCAATTACTGTACGAATTGCATTTACTGCTGCGGCTTGAGCAGCATAGGGTGTCCCCCTTCTTGTGCCTTTGAATCCAGAAGTGCCAGCAGAGGCCCAAGAAACCACCCGACCCCGTACATCTGTAACAGTTACAATCGTATTGTTGAAACTCGCTTGAACATGAATAACTCCTTTTGGTATTCTACGTGCATTCTTGCGTGAACTAATACGTCCATTCCTACGCGAACCAATTCTTGGTATAGATTTTGTCATATTTTATCATCTCATAAATATGAGTCATAAATATATAGAAAGATACGGAGATATCCGTTTCATCTTAAAACAAGATCCTTTATTTTTTTTTGTTCTTCTTTTTTTAGATTAGAAGGATTATCCTTGTCTCTGTTTATGTCTCGGGTTGGAACAAATCACTATAATTCGTCCCCGCCTACGGATCAGTCGACATTTTTCACAAATTTTACGAACAGAAGCCCTTATTTTCATATTTCTCATTCCTTACCTTAATTCTGAATCTACTTATTGAAAGAAAATAAGTCTCTTGAATTTTTTTTTAACTTCGAATTATATCCCCTTGAAAGGAATGCTTAAAAAAATCGCCTAATCGTTAGAATCTTTGTTACGAAGTCTATAAATTATACGTCCCCTGGTTGAATCATAACGACTTACTTCGATTTTTACTCTATCTCCTGGTAATATCCGTATAAAACTTCGCCGGATCCTTCCTGAAACATAACCTAGAATTAGATCTTCATTATCTAAACGGACGCGGAACATACCGTTGGGAAGTGATTCAGTAATTAAACCTTCATGAATCAATTTTTGTTCTTTCATTTCAGGTAACCCCCTTGAAGTATCAACTAATGGAGGAAAAGTTATATGACTTATTTTTCCTCTCTATTTCATAAATTAGGAAGTTAGAGATAAAATTAGGATACCAGAGGAGTAGGGTCACCATATATAACACAAAATTTCTCCTCCAATTTTTTCTAGTCGAGCTTCTCGATCTGTCATTATACCTCTGGAAGTAGAAAGAATTACAATACCCATTCCACCTAAAATCTTAGGAATTCGTTGATAGTTAGAGTAGATTCGTAGACCGGGCCGGCTGATACGCTTTAAAACAGTTCTATATATTCCTTTCCTAGTCTTTCTATGTCGCAGGGTTGAAACCAAGAAATTTTTGTTACTTTCCTGATGTTTACGGACGTTTTCAATAAAACCTTCTCGTAGAAGTATTTTAACGATGTTTTCGGTTATATTAGTAGATGCTATTCGAACTGTTCCTTTTTTATCCATGTCAGCATTTCTTATAGAAGTTATTATATCGGCAATAGTGTCCCTACCCATGACAAACTCTAATTTTTGTGCTCCTAATTATGATATAATCAACATGTTTTTTTCTTTGTTTTATTTTCATTTTTTGCTTTTTTTATTTTAAAATATATGCGTGAGACACAATCTACTAATTGATCTATTCCGGATATCCTACCTATTATATAATAGTCTCATCTACTAGTATTTATAATACCTCGGGTGCTAATGAAACTATTTTAGTAAAATTTAACTGTCTTAATTCCCGAGCGATCGCACCAAAAACTCGAGTTCCTTTTGGATTTCCTTCTTGATCAATGACAACTGCCGCATTGTCATCATATCGTATTATCATACCATTTTCTCGTTTGAGTTCTTTACATGTACGTACAATTACAGCTCTAATTACTTCTGATCTTTCTAAAGGCATATTGGGCACTGCTTCTTTGATTACAGCAACAATAACGTCACCAATATGAGCATATCGATGATTACCAGCTCCTATGATTCGAATACACATCAATTCCCGAGCCCCACTGTTATCCGCTACATTCAAAAGGGTCTGAGGTTGAATCATATCATTTTTATTTTAATTTGCTATTTAACTACAAAAGATGAAGGAAAAGAAAGAAATATTTTCCGTCCAGAAATAAATAAACATAAACCCACGGTTGTTTTTTCATCTTCAATATCTCTTTTGTTTAGTTCTACATCCCTATCCGGAAATAATAAATTGTGTTCGTATAGGCATTTTGCACGAAGCTATTTCCATAGCTGCTCTGGCTACAGTTTCTGATACTCCCCCCATTTCATAAAGTATTCGACCGGGTTTAACAACGGATACCCAGTATTCGGGAGATCCTTTCCCCGAACCCATACGTGTTTCCGCAGGTCTTAATGTAACGGGTTTGTCGGGAAATATACGTACCCATATTTTTCCACCACGACGTGCATATCGTGTCATTGCCCTTCGACCTGCTTCTATTTGTCTAGCTGTGATCCAAGCGGGTTCAAGTGCCTGAAGAGCGTATCTGCCGAAACAAATATGATTGCCTCCACAAGATTTTCCCTTCATTCTTCCTCTATGTTGTTTACGAAATCTGGTTCTTTTTGGGTTATAGTCGATGATTCTTTGTTTCTTAATTCCATCTCTACTGCAGAACTGGACATGAGAGTTTCTTCTCATCCAGCTCCTCGCGAATGAAACGATTCAAAAATTTTACGGATACCCATGTTATTTACTATTTACATAATAATGGACTAAAAAAATCATGCACTAAAAAATGGGATTTTTTGATATTATTTGTCATATAGAAAGCTCTATATACAAGACATACCACTAGGCGTGACATATAAATAATGCTTTCTTTATTTTTGAATATAACGAATTTTTTTTATACCAATCGAATCACGCCAAAGTTATAATCCAATGAAAAAAAATAAAGGTTTCGCGGGCGAATATTGACTCTTTCCTGCTTCATTCGTAGGGCCAGACCAATCCATGACCTCTCAGAATAAATCAATTTGTTCTTGGTTCGTTCCGCCATCCCGCCCAATGAATCATTAAGATTCCTTTTCAATAGAATCCTATGCAGTCACGGGTTTCGTCGTTCCCATAGCTTCTCCACTAATGGTTAGGTCCAAACTCTGCAATGGAGCTCAAAAAAGCCGAGTCAATCTCCTTAGTTTTTATTAACTCGAGGCTCTATTATTTATTAAATATTTAATTTATCTGATGCTTTATCACACTGCCTTTTATTTTATAAGGTGATTCATAGACCATACATACATATTGGAATCCTATATCATTGATATTTTTATTCTCTCTTCCTATCATCCTTCCATTTATCCACATCCCTTTTTTTGCTTCACAACCCATTATGGAAAAATTTGCAGTTGCTACAACTATATGATTGATCTAGTCATATAGTGACTGTTTCTTGGGATCTCGACAATACAAAGCAATAAGTTGGTTATTTGTTTACTAAGTTTATAGTAAGGGTCGGTCTATCTTTTTTTTTTTAATCCTAACTCTAAACTCTAAAGACAAATTAACGAGTCACACACTAAGCATAGCAATTCCACCAAAAGATCAATCGAATTTTTATTTAATCCTATAGAATTAGAATAGATTTGTTCGTTTTTGTTTGGTTTAACTAACGGAAAAAGAAGGAAAGAGTTTGTAATTTTTTTTATCACTAGACAGAATAACAAGAAAAATAAGTTCCACTATTCCTCGTTCACAAATATCCAAATTTTTATGCCTAATACTCCATAGATAGTTCGAGTTGTATACGAACAATAATCAATTTTAGCGCGAATTGTTTGTAAAGGAACTCTACCCTCTCTGATCCATTCAACACGGGCAATTTCTTTTCCGT